TAGGCATACAGGCCTTCCAACCCGTTTTAGTAGAAGGACATGCTATTTGTTTACATCCATTAGTTTGTAAGGGATTCAATGCAGACTTTGATGGGGATCAAATGGCCGTTCATGTACCTTTATCTTTGGAGGCTCAAGCGGAGGCTCGTTTACTTATGTTTTCTCATACGAATCTCTTGTCTCCAGCTATTGGGGATCCCATTTCTGTACCAACTCAAGATATGCTTATTGGGCTCTATGTATTAACGAGTGGGAATCGCCGAGGTATTTATGCAAATAGGTATAATCCGTGTAATCACAGAAATTATCAAAATGAAAGAATTGACGACAATAACTATAAGTATACAAAAGAACCCTTTTTTTGTAATTCCTATGATGCAATTGGAGCTTATCGGCAGAAAAGAATTCATTTAGATAGTCCTTTGTGGCTCCGGTGGCAACTAGATCACCGTGTTATTACTTCAAGAGAAGCTCCCATTGAAGTTCATTATGAATCTTTTGGTACTTATCATGAGATTTATGGACACTATTTAATAGCAAGAAGTATAAAAAAAGAAATTCTTTGTATCTACGTTCGAACCACTGTTGGTCATATTTCTTTTTATCGAGAAATTGAAGAAGCTATACAAGGGTTTTGCCGGGCCTGCTCATATGGTACCTAATCATATGGTATTCTCATATGATACCAATCATATGGTATTCAAGCTAAGTAGTTCTATGAAACTGTTGTGAATTCGAGTATCTCCAGTTCAACTAAGAACATAGTTCCCGAATTTTTATGCGAATCAAGATCGAGAAAAGGAAGTTTTCCAATCATTGACTCAAACCCATTGTCGAACCCCACTCATCGGAATATGGAGGTATTTATGGCAGAACGGGCCAATCTGGTCTTTCACAATAAAGTGATAGATGGAACTGCCATTAAACGACTTATTAGTCGATTAATAGATCACTTTGGAATGGCATATACATCACACATCCTGGATCAAGTAAAGACTCTGGGGTTCCGGCAAGCCACTGCTACATCCATTTCATTAGGAATTGATGATCTTTTAACAATACCTTCTAAGGGATGGCTAGTCCAAGATGCTGAACAACAAAGTTTGGTTTTGGAAAAACACCATCATTATGGGAATGTACACGCGGTAGAAAAATTACGACAATCTATTGAAATATGGTATGCAACAAGTGAATATTTGCGACAAGAAATGAATACTAATTTTAGGATGACTGATCCTTTTAATCCAGTCCACATGATGTCCTTTTCAGGAGCTAGAGGAAATGCATCTCAAGTACACCAATTAGTAGGTATGAGAGGATTAATGTCGGATCCCCAAGGACAAATGATTGATTTACCTATTCAAAGCAATTTACGTGAAGGACTATCTTTAACAGAATATATCATTTCTTGTTATGGAGCTCGCAAAGGAGTTGTAGATACTGCTGTACGAACATCGGATGCTGGATATCTTACACGCAGACTTGTTGAAGTAGTTCAACACATTGTTGTACGTCGAACAGATTGTGGCACCATCCAAGGGATTTCTGTGAGTCCTCGAAATGGGATGATGCCGGAAAGAATTTTTATACAAACATTAATTGGCCGTGTATTAGCAGACGATATATATATAGGCCCACGATGCATTGCCGTTCGAAATCAAGATATTGGTATTGGACTTGTCACTCGATTCATAACCTTTCAAACACAACCAATATCGATTCGAACTCCCTTTACTTGTAAGAGTACGTCTTGGATCTGCCGATTATGTTATGGCCGGAGCCCTACTCATGGCGATCTTGTCGAATTGGGAGAAGCTGTGGGTATTATTGCGGGTCAATCTATTGGGGAACCGGGCACTCAACTAACATTAAGAACCTTTCATACCGGCGGAGTATTCACAGGGGGTACTGCAGAACATGTACGAGCCCCCTCCAATGGAAAACTAAAATTCAATGAGGATTTGGTTCATCCCACACGTACACGTCATGGGCATCCCGCTTTTCTATGTTATATAGACTTGTATGTAACTATTGAAAGTGAAGATATTCTACATAACGTGACTATTCCACCAAAAAGTTTGATTCTAGTTCAAAATGATCAATATGTAGAATCAGAACAAGTGATTGCCGAGATTCGCGCGGGAACATATTCTTTTAATTTTAAAGAGAGGGTTCGAAAACATATTTATTCTGACTCAGAGGGAGAAATGCACTGGAGTATCGATGTATACCATGCACCCGAATTTACATATAGTAATGTGCATCTTTTACCAAAAACAAGTCATTTATGGATATTATCGGGAGGTTTGTGCAGATCCAGTGGAGTCCTTTTTTCAATCCATAAAGATCAAGATCAAACGAACATTTATTTTCTTTCTGACAAAGAAAAAAAAATTTCTAGCCTTTCAGTAAATACAGTAAATAATAATCAAGTGAAAAACAAATTCTTTAGTTCGGGTCTTCCCGGTAAAAAAGAAAGTAGTATTCCTGGGACTCTCATAATCCCTTCTATTCTCCACAATAATTCTTATTTTTTTTTATTGGCAAAGAGGCGAAGAAATAGATTCATCATTCCATTCCAATGGATTCAAGAACGAGAAAAAGAACTAACGCATCGTTCCAGTATTTCGATTGAAATACCAATAAATGGTATTTTTCGTAGAAATAGTATTTTTGCGTATTTTGATGATCCTCAATATAGAAGAAAGAGTTCAGGAATTACTAAATATGGGGTTATAGGGTTGCATTCAATCTTCAAAAAAGAAGATTTGATTGAGTATCGAGGAGTCAAAGAATTTAAGCCAAAATACCCAATGAAAGTGGATCCATTTTTTTTCATTCCCGAAGAAGTGCATATTTTACCTGAATCTTCTTCCATAATGGTACGGAACAATAGTATTATTGGAGTAGATACACGAATTACCTTAAATACACGAAGCCGAGTAGGTGGATTGGTCCGAGTGGAGAGAAAAAAAAAAAGGATTGAACTTAAAATATTTTCTGGAGATATCCATTTTCCTATAGATATGGATAAGATATTTCGACCCAGTGGCATTTTGATACCACCCGAAAGGGTTAAAAAAAAAATTAACGAATCAAAAAAATTGAAAAATGGGATCTATGTCCAATGGATCCCACCTACAAAGAAAAAATATTTTGTTTTTGTTCGACCTGTAATCATATATGAAATAGCAAATGGTATAAATTTAGAAACACTTTTTCCCCAGGATCCGTTACAGGAACGGGATAATCTAGAACTTAGAGTTCTAAATTATATTCTTTATGGAAATGGCAAACCCATTCGGGGAATTTCCGGAACAAGTATTCAATTAGTTCGGACTTGTTTAGTGTTGAACTGGGACCAAGAAAAAAAAAGTTCTTCTATCGAAGAAGCCTACGCTTCTTTTGTTGAAGTAAATACAAATGGTCTGATTCGAAATTTCCTAAGAATCAACTTAGTGAAATCCCATATTTCGTCTATCAGGAAAAGGAATAATCTGTTAGGTTCAGGATTGATCTTTGATAATAGGTCAGATCGTACCAATCCGTTTTATTCTATTTATTCCAAGGAAAGGATTCAAAAATTACTTAGACAAAATCAAGGAACTATTCATACGTTGTTGAATAGAAGTAAGGAATCTCAATCTTTGATCATTTTGTCATCTTCTAATTGTTTTCAAATGGGTCCATTGAACAATGTAAAATATTCCAATGGGATAAAAGAATCAATTAAAAGAGATCCTCGAATTCCAATTAGGATTTCGTTAGGCCCTTTAGGAACAGCCTCTCAAATTGCGAATTTTTATTACCTTTTAAAAACTCATAATCAGATTTCGGTAACTAAATATTCGAAATTTGACAATTTCAAACAGACTTTTCAAGTACTTAATCAAGTACTTAAATATTATTTAATGGATGAAAACGGGATAATTTATCATTCCGATCCATACAGTAACATCTTTTTGAATCCATTCAACTTGAATTGGTATTTTCTCCATCATAATTATGATATAAATTTTTGTGAAAAACCATGCACAATAATTAGCCTTGGGCAGTTTTTTTGTGAAAATATATGTATAGCCAAAAATGGACTCCACCTAAAATCCGGTCAAGTTATAATTGTTCAAATGGATTCTGTAGTAATAAGATTGGCGAAGCCTTATTTGGCCACTCCAGGAGCAACTGTTCATGGCCATTATGGAGAAATACTTTCTGAAGGAGATACATTAGTTACATTTATATATGAAAAATCGAGATCTGGTGATATAACGCAGGGTCTTCCAAAAGTGGAACAGGTGTTAGAAGTGCGTTCGGTTGATTCAATATCAATGAACCTAGAAAAGAGAGTTGAAGGTTGGAACGAACCTATAACAAGAGTTCTTGGAATTCCTTGGGGATTCTTAATTGGTGCTAAGCTAACTATATTGCAAAGTCGTATCTCTTTGGTTAATAAGATCCAAAAGGTTTATCGATCCCAGGGTGTGCAGATCCATAATAGACATATAGAAATTATTGTACGGCAAATAACATCAAAAGTGTTAGTTTCAGAAGATGGAATGTCTAATGTTTTTTTACCCGGAGAACTGATTGGATTGTTGCGAGCGGAACGAACGGGGCGTGCTTTGGAAGAAGCAATTTGTTACCGAGCCATATTATTGGGAATAACGAAAGCATCTCTAAATACTCAAAGTTTCATATCCGAAGCGAGTTTTCAAGAAACTGCTCGAGTTTTATCAAAAGCCGCTCTGCGTGGTCGTATCGATTGGTTGAAAGGTTTGAAAGAGAACGTTGTTCTAGGGGGGATGATACCCGTTGGTACCGGATTCAAAGGATTAGTGCACCGTTCAAGGCAGCATAACAACATTTCTTTGGAAACCAAAAAGAAGAATTTATTCGAGTGGGAAATCAGAGATATTTTGTTCCACCATAGAGAATTATTTGATTTTTGTATTTCAAAGAATGGATATGATACATCAGAACAATCATTTCTGGGATTTAAT